GTTGGACCTTTGATTAAGCAACCTCTCTTTTTTTTTGATTGACCTCCTGCGGATTAAAGCTAAGGAGGGGGTCAAATTCAGATTGTTTATCAAGTAAATAAAGCAATTTCATTGTAATTTCATTTGACCTAAGAAGAGTGGAATCACGCCCTGTAGGATTTGAACCTACGACATTGGGTTTTGGAGACCCACGTTCTACCGAAACTGAACTAAGAGCGCTTTCTTATCACAATAGATAAGATCCTAAAGAAAAGGATTCTAATTGTACTCCCAATAGATTTTGCATGGATCATAGTCTCATAAACTCAAAGATTTGGTAGGTCCAATTTTGATTGATCGCTATTGATCCTTCATTAATGTTCATAGGATACGCATTAGGTAGGGATGACAGGATTTGAACCCGTGACATTTTGTACCCAAAACAAACGCGCTACCAAGCTGCGCTACATCCCTTTTAATTGACCTACTGCTACTCTGTCATTGTAGAGAATCCGTGTCTTGTTTTCCACATCATTATTTCCTTCATTGATATCCAAACTCTCTTGTTATTTATTATTTTTGATCTCATGGATCAAATATAATTTATAATAAGATATAATAAAAAAAAAAAAGATTTCTTGGGAATGTTCCACAAAGAGGGAAAGGTCCTTTTTTCTCTTGTCTTGTAAGGGAAGGTAAATTTCATTTACCGGGTCTTTCTTTGTCTATCCCTTTTAGTTTTCCTTAGGAATTTCGCCTACAAATACAATTGCTCCTTAACCACATATGCATCTGATCCTATACGTATTATAAAAAAAAGGAGTATTTTCAATGCGAGATATAAAAACATATCTCTCTGTGGCACCTGTGCTAAGTACTCTATGGTTTGGGTCTTTGGCAGGTTTATTGATAGAGATCAATCGTCTATTCCCGGATGCGTTGACATTCCCCTTTTTTTCATTTTAGTTATTGACATGGGAAGGGCTTAAGAAGATTCCAGATAGAATAAATTATCTGTGACTCAGCCCTCGCTTTTTTCTTCCTTTCTTTCTTTTTTTCTTTGATGTCAGTTTTTTCTTTTTTATTTTAGTATTAAAGAAAGAGAAAATGGGTATTCAATCGCATCAAAACTTGTGCTTGGGTTCGAATTCATAGAGGGGGAGCGGAAATGGGATCCGGGGCAACAAAATCATAAAAAAAAAATACTACTATTACTATATACTATAACTGAGATTCTAAATAATTGATAGTTAGAAATCTTTGTATTACTTATTTTTTATTTTTCTCTATTGATTGCAACCAAATCTTTCATAATTGGATTTCAAATTCGCAACTTCTTTTTTTTTTTTTTTTTTCGTTTCGGATCAAAATGAAAGAATTGAATGAATCCAAAACTCAAAGGAGGTTCATGGCCAAGGGTAAAGATGTTAGAATAAGAGTGATTTTGGAATGTAAGAGTTGTGTCCGAAACGATATTAATAAGAAGTTCTCTGGAATTTCCAGATATATCACCCAAAAGAATCGACACAATACACCTAGTCGATTAGAATTGAGAAAATTCTGTCCCTATTGTTACAAACATACGCTTCATGTGGAGATAAAAAAATAATTTGAAAGAGCGCGCGTATGTACCCTCTATTCAAGAAATGGGAACAGATTCATAAAATTCAAATTCCATATAATAATCTATTTCAAATAAACCATAAACCAATCAACTCCTATTTCCGTCAAATCATAAATGAGAATTCAGAAATAGGATTTTAGAGATAAGGAATAAACCATGGATAAATCCAAGCGTTTTCTTAAATCCAAGCGATCTTTTCGTAGGCGTTTGCCCCCAATTGGATCAGGGGATCGAATTGATTATAGAAATCTGAGTTTAATTACTCGATTTATTAGTGATCAAGGAAAAATATTATCTAGACGAGTGAATAGAGTGACTTTGAAACAACAACGATTAATAACTACTTCCATAAAACAAGCTCGTATTTTATCCTCGTTACCTTTTATTAACTATAAGAAAAAATTTGATAAAAACAAGCCTATTCCTAGAAAAAATAGAACGAGAGGTCCTCGAACCAAAAATAAAAAGGACAATTTCTCAATTGATTGAACCTAAATTCCATCCAATTCGAATCCCAACCAGGGGTTGATATTTTGTTCGAAAAATTCGAGAATTCAGATTGAATTGACACATCGTAAAAAAATTATAAAAAAAAAAGAAATACTTTTTTTTACTAATTTATCATAATCAGATTCATTTTTACTATAACCTTCCCGGAGCCCATTCTCCGGGGATCTCCGTTTACGTTTCAATCATTCCGGTCGATTGCTTCCAACCCTCTTACCTTACCTTAGTTACTGATCTCCTTGGCAATCATGTAAAGACAATTTGTATTTGATATAGCTATTTGTGCAAGTATTTTACGATTAAGAAGCAATTGCCTCTTGTACAGATCATTTATTAATCGACTATAACTATAGGATACCCAAATCTCCCGAATTACTGCATTTATCCGAGTGATCCATAAACGACGAAAATTTCTCTTTTGTCTGCCCCTATCCCGATGAGAAGATGCCAAAGCTCTTATGGTTTGTTGTATAATACTTCGAGTAAGTCTTGAATGAGCCCCCCGATTATTTGATGCAAAGACACGAGATTTTTTTCTACGTCTCCGTGCTATATAACCTCGTATAGTTCTGGTCATTGAATCAACTGAAACTTTGATGTGCTGAATAACTAATTGATTTCTTTTCTTTCAGTCATTTCCCCCTCGTCCATTAATAACAAAACGGATTCGTCCGATGTATAAAATAAAAATTCCAATGGCTTTTGCTACTATGACCTTCCCAACCACGATTTTTTTACGAGCATTTCACCTGAAATAAGAAATTGTATCGAGACTAGGTATGAAAAAAGAAATACTACAATTTCAATTGCGTAGTTATTTAAAGTAGAAATTCGATAGTAAAGGGAAAGGGATAAATAAATCGTGGGTTCCTTCGTTTCTATGGTTACTTCGTAAACGGTGAGGTCCTCTCTATACGCCGGAGCCCCCTTCCCGATTTAATCAATGCTATTAGTAACTTGTACAGTTCACATTCTTTGACTCTACCCATGAATTGTCCAATAATAGATCTTTTCACAATGAGATCTACCCATATAGTAACGGCATTTCATTATGAAAGTTGGCTAGGTTGCTGACCCTGTTCATCCGTTCTTGCAAGAGTGAGAGCGCTTTATTTATGCTTCTTAACTACTCAATCCCCCGCTTAATGGATACATTTGCTACCAAAGGGGAATTGCTTTTCATTTCCAATTAAGGTGATTGGATTTGCACCAATGGAAACCATAAATTTTATACACAACACAACGGGGGTTTTCTTTTTTTAGATAATGACTGGAAGAATTCCATCCTATTGATTGGTACTGGTCATTGAGACTGGGAAAATGCTTCTTTTTTTTTGTTCCAGCTCATGATCTGAACGAGTCGCACATACACCCTAATACATGTTCCTCGACGCTGAGGACATCCCCGAAGAGCGGGGGATTTTGTGACATTTTTGATTGGCTGTCTTGTGTTTCTAATAAGTTGTTTAATAGTTGGCATCTTGAATTGTATACAATACAAAAAAGGGGGCCGGTTTAGATAGATCCTAACCAGAGGGTTATTTACCTTATTTTTCTTTTAACGTTTAACGCGGTAAAAAAAGAAAAGATGTACTTTCCTTTCTGCTTCAGACATCTGCGGATCTGATCCATTTGAAGCCCTAGTGCATATAGAGTTCTAAATGCAGTAGGGTTTCAAATAAAAAAAAAACTCAAAAAGAAATGTATTAGACCCACTTCCATTCAATCTTCTTTTGGTATTCGTTTTCGATTCTCTTTACAAGGTCATCTTGAGTGCACTTTTTGCCAATAAGATCTAAAACCCAAACAACAAAAAACACAAGAATTATGATCCAAAAAATGCGCGAGGTCAAAATAATATTTATGACCTTCGCAGCTCTGGGGATTATCCAGGTTCTCCATTGGAGGAATTGGGATAAGGCCCAAGCAAAAAAAGACTGGATAGCCCTTTCCAGAACAGGACTGAATTCTTTGTTTATGTAATTACAAAAAATATGAACCTCCCGCATAACTATGCGGATGCTTGGAAGTTTTGCCAAAAGGAGTTTCTTTTGGCATCGAGCGGTCATGTTTATCATGTTGACCTCTTTTGGTTTCAAAGTAAAAAAATGGTAAATAATATAATTCTATATTATATATGAAATTTTGAGAATTCATTCGTGCATAAGTTTCTCTCTACTCGAAAGTTTTACCACAGAGTAGCTTCTTATGTAAAAGGCGGGTAACCCTTTTTTTTTTTCCTTTTATTTTTTCTTCTTTATTATTCTTAAAAATATTTTGAATAAATAGAAAAAGAAAACAGAAATAGAAAATCCTATTCTTTTTCTAATTCTTAAAAAATATATTAAGAATAAATAGAAAAGAGAAAAATACAACATAAACCTCCTAAAATAGAAAATCTAAAACGGAATTAGTAAATCTATGCCATATTAAGGCCATATTAAGGTGCTGCGAAATAGAAGGATCTTATCTTATCAACGTTCAAAAATGGAATTAGCAAAAAAAAAAAAAAAAGAAAGCCATTTTGAACGTTGATTTGAAGCAGAATAAAGGATTTACCCGCGTTTCCGCTGCAGATCCTTATCTCTAGGGCCAGTTTTTGTTGTGTTTTTAGTTTTCTTCGTCATACTCGTCATACTTCCCGAGGGTGTCGTCTCCTATAATATCAATAATTCCATGAGCTTGGGCTTCTTCTGCTGACATATAAGCCATTCTTTGGATGTCGTCGTGTATAACCTGCCGGGTTTTGTGCGTATGTCGTGCATAAGCCTCTTCCATCTGGTTGCGTAAGTAAAACAACACTTCTATTTCTTTTAAAGGGTGTCTTTTGCGGATTTTTGAAAACTTACCGCGAGGTTGGCGCATCATTACCCTGATGATATAAAAAAATGAAGAATTCCTCTACTTTATATCATATCTTGCACCCTCGGGCGAAGGAAAGAGATAAAAAGAATAGAGAAAATTGAACAACCGTACAGGCATTTATTCTGTATTGCATACGGCTATCCAATGGAATTTACCTTTCGTCCCTTCCAGCGCGAAAAAGAGAAAAAAAAAAATAGGATCTATCAGATCCAGATCATTAAGTGATCCATTTACCACCCTTCCTTTCGGTAGAATTCAAAAATACTATGATGGTTCCGTTGCTTTCTATTTCTATATGGAATTTAGAAGTTTTCTCGTCTGTGATTCAGCAATCCCAAAGTTTCTTTTTTTTTTAGTACTCTTTGACTTTGATAATATAAATAGGAGAAGTGAAGTGGAAAAAGAATTCTGGCGCTAAAACAAAAAATTGTGACGCTGAAATAAACTCCCGATAGATAAGAAAAAATCGGAAATCTATTTTGTCTCATACTACTCTCCCGATACAAAATCTCATGTTATGAAAAACAATAATAGTTTGTTTACTCATACCGAACTCGACGTGCCATGCTATTTTTACTCAATAATCTTTTTCATATTTCATATGGCGAAGGCATAGTCTTCTTTTTTCTATCAAATACAAATAAAAAATCATTGGCGCCAAGCGTGAGGGAATGCTATGCGTTTGGTAGGTGCTCCTCCGAATAGAATGAAACAAGCCATTCCACAGGCTTTTCCCATGCATACCGTGTATACATCTACGGGCGACGCATGCATCAAATCATAAATAGCCATTCCTTGTCGCATTAACCCGCCCGGCGAGTTTATATACAAAAAAATATCCCTGGTACTATCGTTCGTACTGAGATATGCTATGAGACCCGCAACGAGGTTACCGCTCTCTTTATTAATAGGTTTTCCTAAAAAAATTAATCTTTCTCGATGAAGTCGGGTGATTAGGACAAAATGCTATCCTTTAGGAACCGTACACGCACCTTTGAATGCATACGGTTCAAAAAATTGCAAAAAAAAATCAATATGTTGGCCTTTTTCTATTTTATTTTATAGAAGGGCTTTTTTTTTTTTTCTACCCCCTAGAAACTTATCTCGAATTACCCTCTCATTGATGTATTGTTTCATTTCCAAATTAGGACTCTGTTATTTTCTTGTTCCTGAATGGGCCTCTTCTATTTTTTTAGGTTTATGCTCTACTCCGGGTAAGGGTCCAACCGATTTTTATTTATATATATAGTACAAATGCTCCCAATACCATTTCTTTTTGATACGACTTTTTTTTTTATTCATTTCATGTCCATATTACCAAGTGAGTATTTTCTGAACGGAGCCTGGATACTTCATTTTATTGGTTCAACCAAGCCAACCATAAATTCTCTTCTATTTCTAATTGATACTATGAATATTGATCCCTCAAAGAATGGATCTAATTGCACTTCACGCTCCAAATTCTTGATAGTTTCATCAATTTTTTTGGCGAAGCAGAGGTATCTCGATCGGAGGAGAGAACGGGGAAATCCCATATGGCCCAATATGTCTGACAAGTCGCACTATAGGTCAATCCACTCCAGCTTTGGTTGCTTTTCCTTTGTTTTCTCATCTTTAGTAGGGAACTTACTAAAATCAATCCAAGGGCTAGTCGGATCATCATCACTATTGTTATCGTTTTTCCGAGGATAATTGTTAATGTTAATAAACGGATCATCATCACTATAGTTATCATTATCCCCAGGATAATTGTTAAACGGATCATCATCGCTATAGTTATCGTTATCCCCAGGATAATTGTTAGCCCTATCCCGAGGCGAATCGTTAATCAAATGAATAGGATAACAAGCCGGCTTCCTAGTCTGAGGCTTAGCCCCCCTTTTTTTTTCTTCATCAATATCCTCACCCTCAAAAAACTCAAAAGGAACTTTTGGAACACCAACAGGCATAAATGAGAGAGAAAAGAGTCAAGTATAAGATTTCACTTTTATGTGGAAATGTCAAAATGATTTTTTTTATTGTTTTCAAAATATGAAAAAGTTCATCTAGGAAGATGAAATGAATAAGGGAAAAATCTTATGAAGGGGTCGGGTTCTTCGAACGCTAAATAAATTTCTATGCATTTGTTCATATTCATAGAAAATGCCCCATTGCGTATTGGTACTTATCGGGTATAGAATAGATCTGCTTTTCTTTGTTCTTACTAACAGACTAACAGAATTGTTCCATTATTACCTATTACCAACAAAAAAGAACTAGGAGCCCTTCATTCGAAATAATCCACTGAACTGAAAGGCGGAAGTCTATAGCATAGTCTTTTCCAATGCGATAAAGTTACATAGTATCTATTTTTCTTCGAAGGGGGTATTTTCATGGGTTTACCTTGGTATCGTGTTCATACCGTCGTATTGAATGATCCCGGCCGGTTGCTTGCTGTTCATATAATGCATACAGCTCTCGTTTCTGGGTGGGCGGGTTCAATGGCTCTATACGAATTAGCAGTTTTTGACCCCTCTGACCCCGTTCTTGATCCAATGTGGAGACAGGGTATGTTTGTTATACCCTTCATGACTCGTTTAGGAATAACCAATTCATGGGGCGGTTGGAATATCACAGGGGGGACTGTAACAAATCCGGGTATTTGGAGTTATGAGGGTGTGGCCGGGGCACATATTGTGTTTTCCGGCTTGTGCTTCTTGGCAGCCATCTGGCATTGGGTGTATTGGGATCTAGAAATATTTCGTGATGAACGTACGGGAAAACCCTCTTTGGATTTGCCCAAGATTTTTGGAATTCATTTATTTCTTTCAGGCTTAGCTTGTTTTGGGTTTGGTGCATTTCATGTAACAGGCTTGTATGGTCCTGGAATATGGGTGTCCGATCCTTATGGACTAACAGGAAAAGTACAATCTGTAAGTCCTGCCTGGGGCGTAGAGGGTTTTGACCCTTTTGTTTCGGGAGGTATAGCCTCTCATCATATTGCAGCGGGGACATTGGGCATATTAGCGGGCCTATTTCATCTTAGTGTCCGTCCGCCCCAACGCCTATACAAAGGATTACGTATGGGTAATATTGAAACCGTTCTTTCCAGTAGTATTGCTGCTGTCTTTTTTGCAGCTTTTGTAGTTGCTGGAACTATGTGGTATGGTTCAGCAACTACTCCCATCGAATTATTCGGCCCCACTCGTTATCAATGGGATCAGGGATACTTCCAACAAGAAATATATCGAAGGGTTGGTGCCGGACTAGTGGAAAATCAGAGTTTCTCCGAAGCTTGGTCTAAAATTCCCGAAAAATTATCTTTTTATGATTACATTGGCAATAATCCAGCAAAAGGGGGATTATTTAGAGCGGGCTCAATGGACAGTGGGGATGGAATAGCTGTTGGGTGGTTAGGACACCCTATCTTTAGAGATAAAGAGGGGCGTGAACTTTTTGTACGTCGTATGCCTACTTTTTTTGAAACATTTCCAGTGGTTTTGGTAGATGGAGACGGAATTGTGAGAGCCGATGTGCCTTTTAGAAGGGCAGAATCTAAGTATAGTGTCGAACAAGTAGGAGTCACCGTTGAGTTCTTCGGCGGCGAACTCAATGGAGTCAGTTATAGTGATCCTGCAACTGTGAAAAAATATGCTAGACGCGCTCAATTAGGTGAAATTTTTGAATTAGATCGTGCTACTTTGAAATCCGACGGTGTTTTTCGTAGCAGTCCGAGGGGTTGGTTCACTTTTGGGCATGCTTCCTTTGCTTTGCTCTTCTTTTTCGGACATATTTGGCATGGAGCTAGAACCTTATTCAGAGATGTTTTTGCTGGTATTGACCCGGATTTGGATGCTCAAGTGGAATTTGGGGCGTTCCAAAAACTTGGAGATCCAACTACAAGGAGACAGGTAGTCTGATACAAGATTGATCTGGTATCTTTCACCTGTATTGTATTTTTGTGATTTGGTTTTTCTATAGGTTATGAGAGAAATCTTGAGTTGAATTGCTGATTTTTATTTGACTCTTATCTTTATCTGGGAGATAATCCCAAACCAAATGAACAGGTGTGGAAGCTATAATTGTAAACCACGATCAAATTTATGGAAGCATTGGTTTATACATTCCTCTTAGTGTCGACTCTAGGAATCATTTTTTTCGCTATCTTTTTTCGAGAACCACCTAAGGTTCCGACTAAAAGGGCAAAATAATGTTTGATTATACTCAATTGAAGTCAAAGTAAAGAGCCTCCCACGAAACAAGGGAGGCTCTTTACTTTACTTCAACTAGTCCCCGTGTTCCTCGAATGGATCTCTTAGTTGTTGAGAGGGTTGCCCAAAAGCGGTATATAAGGCGTACCCGGTAAAACTGACAAGTAAACCAGATATAAAGATGGCGACTAGGGTTGCTGTTTCCATTATTTTATAATTTCAAGATCACAACGGATCTATGATAAGATGATTTATTTACAGTGTAATGGTATACAAAGTCAACAGATCTCAACCAATGCAATAGGATTTATGGCTACACAAACCTTTGAGGGCAATTCTCGATCTGGTCCAAGACCAAGAAAAACAGGTCTAGGGGGTTTATTGAAACCCTTGAATTCGGAATATGGTAAAGTAGCTCCTGGATGGGGAACTACCCCTTTGATGGGTGTCGCAATGGCTTTATTCACGGTATTCCTATCTATTATTTTGGAAATTTATAACTCTTCCGTTGTATTGGATGGAATTTCAATGAACTAGGTCCATCAAAATCATGAAGTCCTCGCTTTTCGATCCAAAATTCATCATTTAGGTAGGACTAGGATTTATAGGCACTTCCGGCAGTTCGACCGCGAAATTCTTTTGTTTCGGTATTTCCGGAATATGAGTGTGTGACTTGTTATAATAGATCCTATTGATAGTACAGAGAATGGGTCTGTCATCTTGAAAAAGATGGATTCTGCCTCGTCGGATATTCATTCATTCTAGTATCCGGAGCACGGAATATTTGGAATGAAATAGATAAAGAAAAGAAAGATTGGAACTATGATTCATACCT